TTCATATTAAGTTCCTCGCACCAAAAAAAAGAAATGGTTAATGATACAATCAACCGATGAATTATTACTTCATTATTCCATCACTTAAGATCTATCCGAAAAAAAAAAAAAGAACTAAGAACTCTGAATTGAAATAATAATATTACTGAATCATCAGAGCTACTTCGATATCTCGTTTTTAGTTCCTATCCGTGGAGTCTTTGTAAATCTATATGGTTCCAGTTCTTCCATTTCTTTGTTCTGAACCATTCCATTCTTTTCCATTCTTTCAATTCTTCGCTCTTTCTCCTCTATATGCATGCTTGACTTCATTTGTTTATTCATTCAATCCACAGTCACAGATAAAACGGAAGGGCTTGCGTTGGAATCCGTCTAAATTCAGTGGGATGGGAAATAATATATATGGATAGCCCATATATAACTAGTGAATATCTAATATCACATATACATTGTTTCTTTAATAACGTAAACCATCCGTATCTTCTATTGAACCGGATTCTAGAATCATTCTTCGAAACATATACAGGGATTGGCTTAGAGCCCTTACATATACCCAGCTCGACCCCCCTTACTTTTTTTGAATTCTCTAATATCATACATTTTTTTTTTGCTCCTATTCTAGATCGTATATACCGGTATGAGTTGGGATAAGCTTTTTTTTAAGACCATTTCGGAAGCTAGTCAATGATGACCCTCCATGGATTCACCTATATAAGCTGCGGCTAAAGTTGCAAAAATAAGAGCCTGAATCCCGCTTGTGAATAATCCAAGGAACATGACAGGTATAGGAACCACCGAAGGTACTAAAGAAACAAGAACAACAACTACTAATTCATCCGCTAATATATTCCCGAAAAGTCGAAAACTAAGTGATAAGGGTTTTGTGAAATCTTCTAGGATGTTAATTGGTAAAAGTATTGGAGTTGGTTGAATGTATTTACCGAAATAACCCAATCCTTTTTTGGTAAGACCCGCATAGAAATATGCCACTGACGTAGGTAAAGCTAAAGCAACAGTAGTATTTATATCATTCGTGGGTGCAGCTAACTCTCCATGCGGTAACTGTATGATTTTCCGGGGTAAAAGGGCACCTGACCAGTTAGAAACAAAAATAAATAGGAACATAGTTCCAATAAAGGGAACCCAAGGACCATATTCTTCTCCAATCTGAGTTTTGCTCAAGTCTCGAATGAATTCGAGGACATATTCGAAGAAATTCTGACCGTCGGTTGGAACGGTTTGTGGATTCCGAACAGCTATAGTGGCTGAACCTAATAAGATAGCAATTACAACCCAAGAAGTGATAAGTACTTGGGCATGGACTTGGAAACCCCCTATTTGCCAATAAAAATGTTGGCCTACTTCCACATCGGATATATCGTATAACACTTTTAGTGAGTTGATGGAACAGGGTAAAACATTCATATTGCCCTCTGACATAAATAGAACTTAAAAAGGAATTATTTTGATTCAGCCATCTCGTATCTCTTTCTCAACTCGTCTACTTTGAATCAATCGTATATTTCGGATCCCAAGTGATCACATAATATCCCCAGTGATTTTGATCTCTTTTTTGAGACTCAGGGATAGTAACCGATTCAATCAATTTATGGAGTTTCCAAAGTCATTGACTTATCCTATTATTAATCAACAATTTCTTATATAGCTAGAACCGCCCTCACAAATTGCGGATACTAATTTGTTAAGAATCAATCGGATTGAAGCTATAGCGTCATCGTTCGCTGGAATCGGAATATTTGCGAGATCCGGGTCACAATTTGTATCGATTAAACAAATTGTTGGAATCCCCAAAGTGAGACATTCTCGAAGAGCCGTATATTCTTCTTGCTGATCAACGATGATTACAATATCGGGTAACCCCGTCATATATTTGATCCCGCCCAGATAGGTTTGCAAGTGAGATAATTGCCTCTTCAACATTGCTACATCTCTTTTCGGGAGACAGTTGAGTTTCCCCGTATTTTGTTCCGATCTCAAGTTCCTGAACCTATGAAGTCTCATTTCTGTAGTGGACCAATTCGTTAACATACCACCGAGCCATTTTTTATTAACATAATGACACCGAGCCCTTATTGCAGCTGATGCTACTAAATTGGCTGCTTTATTTTTGGTACCAACTATTAAGAAGTGTTTTCCTATACTTGCTGCATCAAAAACTAAATCACAGGCTTCTGACAAAAAACGAGCAGTTCGAGTAAGATTTGTAATATGAATACCTTTACGCTTTGAAGAGATGTAAGGTGCCATTCTAGGATTCCATTTCCTAGTACCATGGCCAAAATGAACTCCTGCTTTCATCATCTCTTCAAAATTCATGTTCCAATATCTTCTTGTCATTTCTCCCCACATTTTCTCTCTTTTTTTTTTTTTTTTATTTAAGAGGTACCTGAAATAAATAATTGTTCCGACGGAACCTTCTACCGGAGATTGACCGTTAATACCCAGTCCAAGTCATTAATTCCTTTCTATTCGTTATTAT